AAGAGATCTATTCATTGATAAGAAAAAGAAAAAACGTGAACGGTGATTGGATTGATGAGAAAATCGAATTCTGGGTCGCGAACAGTGATTCGATTGATGATGAAGAAAGAGAATTCTTGGTTCAGTTCTCCACCTTAACGACAGAAAAAGGGATTGATCAAATTCTATTGAGTCTGACTCATAGTGATCATTTATCAAAGAATGACTCTGGTTATCAAATGATTGAACAACCGGGATCAATTTCCTTACGATACTTAGTTGACATTCATCAAAAGGATCTAATGAATTATGAGTTCAATAGATCCTGTTTAGCAGAAAGACGGATATTCCTTGCTCATTATCAGACAATCACTTATTCACAAACCTCGTGTGGGGCTAATAGTTTTCATTCCCCATCTCCTCATGGAAAACCCTTTTCGCTCCGCTTAGCCCTATCCCCTTCTAGAGGTATTTTAGTGATAGGTTCTATAGGAACTGGACGATCCTGTTTGGTCAAATACCTAGCGACAAACTCCTATGTTCCTTTCATTACGGTATTTCCGAACAAGTTCCTGGACGACAAGCTTAAAGGTTATCTTATTGATGATATCGATATTGATGATAGTGACGATATTGATGATAGTGACGATATTGATGATAGTGATGGTATTGATGATAGTGATGATGACCTTGATATTGATATGGAGCTGCTAACTATGACGAATGTGTTAACTATGTATATGACGCCGAAAATAGACCGATTTGAGATCACCCTTCAATTCGAATTAGCAAAAGCAATGTCTCCTTGCATAATATGGATTCCAAACATTCATGATCTGCATGTGAATGAGTCGAATTACTTATCCCTCGGTCTATTAGAGAACTATCTCTCCAGTGAAAGATGTTCCACTGGAAAGATTCTTGTTATTGCTTCGACTCATATTCCCCAAAAAGTGGATCCCGCTCTAATAGCTCCGAATAAATTAAATACATGCATTAAGATACGAAGGCTTCTTCTTCCACAACAACGAAAGCACTTTTTCATTCTTTCATATACTAGGGGATTTCACTTGGAAAAGAAGATGTTCCATACTACTGGATTCGGGTCCATAACCATGGGTTCCAATGCACGAGATCTTGTAGCACTTATCAATGAGGCCCTATCAATTAGTATTACACAGAAGAAATCCATTATAGAAACTAATACAATTAGATCAGCTCTTCATAGAAAAACTTGGCATTTTCGATCCCAGATAAGATCAGTTCAGGATCATGGGATCCTTTTCTATCAGATAGGAAGGGCTGTTGCACAAAATGTACTTCTAAGTAATTGCCCCATAGATCCTATATCTATCTATATGAAGAAGAAATCATGTAAGGGAGGGGATTCTTATTTGTACAAATGGTACTTCGAACTTGGAACGAGCATGAAGAAATTAACGATACTTCTTTATCTTTTGAGTTGTTCTGCCGGATCGGTCGCTCAAGATCTTTGGTCTTCATCCAGACCCGATGAAAAAAATTGGATCACTTCTTATGGATTCGTTGAGAATGATTCTGATCTAGTTCATGGCCTATTACTATTATTACTATTAGAAGTAGAAGTAGAAGGCGCTCTGGCTCTGGCGGGATCCTCACGGACAGAAAAAGATTGCAGTCAGTTTGATAATAATCGAGTGACATTGCTTCTTCGTTCCGAACCAAGGAATCAGTTAGATATGATGCAAAATGGATCTTGTTCTATCGTTGATCAGAGATTTCTATATGAAAAATACGAATCGGAGTTTGAAGAAGGGGCCCTCGATCCGCAACAGATAGAGGAGGATTTATTCAATCACATAGTTTGGGCTCCTAGAATATGGCGCCCTTATGGCAATCTATTTGATTGTATCGAAAGGCCCACTGAATTGGGATTTCCCTATTGGGCTGGGTCATTTCGGGGCAAACGGATCATTTATCATAAAGAGGATGAGCTTCAAGAGAATGATTCGGAGTTCTTGCAGAGTGGAACCATGCAGTACCAGACACGAGATAGATCTTCCAAAGAACAAGGCTTTTTTCGAACAAGCCAATTCATTTGGGACCCTGCGGATCCATTCCTTTCCCTATTCAAAGATCAGCCCTTTGTCTCTGTGTTTTCACGTCGAGAATTCTTTGCAGATGAGGAGATGTCAAAGGGGCTTATTGCTTCCCAAACAAATCCTCCTACATCTATATATAAACGCTGGTTCATAAAGAATACGCAAGAAAAGCACTTCGAATTGTTGATTCATCGCCAGAGATGGTTTAGAACCAATAGTTCATTATCTAATGGATCTTTCCGTTCTAATACTCTATCCGAGAGTTATCAGTATTTATCAAATCTGTTCCTATCTAACGGAACACTATTGGATCAAATGACAAAGACATTGTTGAGAAAGAGATGGCTTTTCCCGGATGAAATGAAACATTTGATTCATGTAACAGGAGAAAGATTCCCCATTCCTTAGCCGTAAAGATATGTGCCCATGAAAAGGGGATT